GCAAACCATTTGACTATTGACTCATTCCAATATAAAGGATTAGTAAATCAAATAATAGATAGTAAATGGATCGGCTTAAAAATAAATGAGCTGTTAGTCGTAGAATATTATTCCCGTCAGACTTGAACCTAAAGAACATAACAAGGAAAGGGGTTCAGACAATTATGTCCCCTTTTCAACGAAGTAAATAGATCTAAGGGCCTTGATCCACATTTTTCTCATTCACGTATCACAAATAGATACGTAGTAGGATTTTTTTTTTCTTTTTTGCTCTTTCCGCGATATTTGTATTTTACGTACGCGTACTACAGTAATTAGGAATAAAGATTCTCTATCAAATAAAGCTGTTGGAATAATGATATCAATTTTTATTTGATTTGATATATTGTGGTCGGTAACGCTGGTGAATTAACAGAAACGGAAAGAGAGGGATTCGAACCCTCGGTAAACAAAAAGCCTACATAGCAGTTCCAATGCTACGCCTTGAACCACTCGGCCATCTCTCCTACATAATCTTATTATTGACCAGAAACCGAGTGAATTGCGAGTTATTCATATTATTTTATTCCAGTACAGACACGACCAATCAACGGTTCCATAGGAATAAAAAATTCCTTTCAAATTTCATATTTATCAACAACTTCTCTTATGATATACCTCATAGATCTATTTATTAGAAATTCATGAATCGTACCGTGGATTTTTCTATTTCATTTCATTCAATTGTATAATGATTATTCCATCCCTTTTTCTCTTTGGATCATAACCAAATCAAAATTTATCGAGTTATCAGACTCGAGTTATAAGAATCCATAGTAAAATAAAGTCCTTGGTTATTCAACTTAAATGAAATAGTAATAGTTGAAATAGTAATAGTTCCGTGCATTTATTTGTATACTACGAAATTTATATAAAATTCAATCTGATTCAAAAGTCTCCTATCTCTCTTTGTTCGAAAAGGGTACATTTTGAGCAGAGGGTATACATCTTTTTATTAGAATTTTTCTGTTTTTATGTTATTTTGTACTGTACAATTCCTTTGTTTGTGGGATCATTTTCCCCGAGGGGGTAATGAGAAGAATTATAGAATGGATTGCTAATTATGCCTAGATCTCGGATAAATGGAAATTTTATTGATAAGACCTCTTCAATTATAGCCAATATTTTATTACGAATAATTCCGACAACTTCAGGAGAAAAAAAGGCATTTACCTATTACAGAGATGGTGTGATTTGATTCTTTTTTCTTCTTTTTTTCTTTTTTAGCCCTCACTTCAGTCTTACGAGAAAAAGACGCGAGAAAGAACAAAATTTTTGAAATAAAGCTACGCTTAGTGAAGGTAAAGTTTGGAGATAGAACAATTCCTTCTGTCGTGTATCCTCGATTGATCCAGCCTCAGATACTTGAATTGTCGATTTTAGTATTGAACGAAAGGTTACACCTATAGGTTCTGTATTGTGAGTCAATCCTACTCCACTAGTACCAATAGGCGGCATAGGGGAAGAAGCACTACACTAGGAATCAACAACACGAAAACTTTGTTATAAATTACCCTTTTCCTTATCGGTATCAGGACTAACAAGAATGGTTGGGACAACAAACATCCATCTCGTTCGTACTTTGGATACCCGTATAACCATCAAAGATCGTTGAAGTGACTAATTCCTGAAAATAGTAGGCGTTGAGGACAAAGAAATCGTTGGAGTTACCATTTCTATCTAGCACTAATACGCTTGATTGGTGTTAAGAAAAAACCTCTTGCGGGAAGGCTGGCTAGAGATTTCTTGTAAAAATACCAGCTCCTGTCAGTTCATAATGAGAATAATAGGGAAATTTTGATTCCATGGCTTATTCCCCTTAGTACTATGCACAGAAGGGAGGAGCCGTATGAGATGAAAATCTCACGTACGGTTCTGGAACGGAGATTTTTTGAATAAAATGAACGACCGTAACGGATGTCGGCTCAATCCGAAGGAAATTATGCGGAAGCTTTACAGAATTATTATGAAGCTACGCGACCGGAAATTGATCCTTATGATCGAAGTTATATACTCTATAACATAGGCCTTATACACACAAGCAATGGAGAACATACAAAAGCTTTGGAATATTATTTCCGGGCACTAGAACGAAACCCATTCTTACCGCAAGCTTTTAATAATATGGCCGTGATCTGTCATTACGTGCGACTATCTCCACTATAGAAAGAAAGAATAAAAAAAAGATCAAATTAGCTAGTCAATACTAGAAAAAAATAGGCTTTCTACATATACATCGTCCAAAGCAACGATTTTTATCAGCTGTAGTAAGGAAAGAAATTTCATGATAACAAAAAAAATAGGAAGAAAAAGGTAAAGCCTACATACTATACTCTATGGGTAAAGGATCAAATTGATAAAGAAAGCACCGTAAAGATCAATTAGCGAGCTTTTGGGTCGATACAGTTAAGAACTGCTTACTTATGTCATGATATGGTATATAAAGTTAGGAATCAACTTA